ATAATTCGCCCCCTTCTACGTATCAGTCGACATTTGTTACAAATTTTCCGAACTGAAGCCCTTTTTTTCATATTCTTTCGATTCCTAAAAAAAAAATAAATTAGTTCTATTTTCCTACATCGCGTTGAGTTAGGACCTCATCCTTGACATTTTTTATTAACCTATCAAAAAGAATAATATGATCACTTTCTTCTTTTATTTTTGTATGTCAATTAAACTGCATAATCTGATTGAAGGTATATATCATAAAGATTACTACCAAACATAACACAAAATTTCTCCCCCGACTTTTTCTAGTCGAGCTTGGCGGTCTGTGATTATACCACGGGATGTGGAAACAATTACAATTCCCATTCCACCTAAAAGTCTCGGCATTTTTTGATAGTTGGAATAAATTCTTAAACCAGGTCGACTGATTCGTTTTAAATTTAGACTACTTTTATCGGGTCCTTTCCTATTTCTTCTATGTCGAAGAGTTAAAACTAAAAATTTTTTTTTTCCTTCCAAATGTTTTCTCACATTTTCAATAAAACCTTCTTCTAACAAAATTTTTATAATGTTTTCGGTGCTGTTATTAGATTCTATTCGAACTGTTTCTTTTTTAGCCATATCGGCATTTCGTATAGAGGTTATAATATCGGCGATTGTGTCCCTCCCCATGATAAAAAAATCTTCTTCTTTTTTTTTTATTTTGAGCTAATCAACATATCTTTTTATTTTGTCGTAATTCAATTAGCTAAGTAACTATTCCTAACGAAGTAGGTGAAATGAATATAACTAGTAGAAATCTAATTAATTATACAAAAAGTTACTTTTTTTCTTTAATATTTTTTTTTTCTTTAATATTCTATAAAGAAAAAAAAATATTAAAGAAAAAATCGAAATCAACTATAATTATATCAAGTATGTGCCTGAAAAAAACTAGCGTTTTTGTTTCTGTTTTCAACCAAGTCTCTCAAATTTCTTATCTTAAATTCGTTAATCAATTATAACACTTCAGGGGCTAATGAAATTATTTTAGTAAAATTTAACTGTCTCAATTCCCCCGCAATTGGACCAAAAATTCGTGTTCCTTTTGGATTTCCTTTTTGATCAATAATAACTGCAGCATTATCATCATATCGTATTATCATACCGTTGTCACGTTTGAGTTCTTTTGAAGTACGTACTATTACAGCTCGAATCACTTCCGATCTTTCTAGTGATGAATTTGGACCGACTTCTTTGATCACCGCAACAATAACATCACCGATATGAGCATATCGTCGATTACTAGTACCTAAGATTCGAATGCACATTAATTTTCTGGCTCCGCTGTTATCTGCTACATTCAAATGGGTCTGAGGTTGGATCATATCATTTTTTGATCTCGTATTATTATCTAAGCAACAAAAGTAAAAGTAATATTATTTTGTCAATAAAAACATGGGGCGACTTTACTTTGCAGTTCTAAAGAACTTTGTCTTGTGCATTAGTTGATCGAATAATAAACTGGGTTCGTATAGGCATTTTTGATGCTGCTATTTCAATAGCTTTTCGAGCTACCTTTTCTCTTACTCCCCCCATTTCATAAAGGATTCGTCCGGGTTTAACAACAGCTACCCAAAACTCCGGCGATCCTTTTCCGGAACCCATTCGTGTTTCTTTAGTCCTTACAGTAACTGGTTTATCGGGAAAGATGCGTACCCATATTTTGCCACCACGACGCGCATTTCGGGTCATGGCTCGACGTCCCGCTTCAATTTGTCTAGATGTAATCCAAGAGGGTTCAAGTGCTTGAAGAGCATATTTACCGAACGAAATCTGATTACCTCGAAAGGAAATTCCTTTCATTCTTCCTCTATGTTGTTTACGGAATCTGGTTCTTTTGGGGTTATAATTGATGGCTGGTTCCGAATTCCATCTTTACTCCAGAACTGGACATGAAAGTTTGCTCTCATCCAGCTCCTCACGAATTTAATTATTCGCCAAAAAATATATGCCCTAGAAGTCTCTAAAAAATCTATGCCATATATAATTACGATATTGACGGCGTGCATTTTTTCACATCTATACTAATTTTCTTTTTATTAGTTAGATTATTCAAAATTTTGGTATTTATTTTGTTATTTATTTTGGTCTTATTTAGCAGGTGTTTTCTTTCAATTTTGAATACAAAAAATTTGATATCATAAAAATTTTCGTGGGCGAATATTGACTCTTTATAGTGAAACTTTCCGTTTTTTTTTTTTATTATTATTTCTAGTAATTCTATTTTTACTTATGGTTTTTACAAAAATTAGTATTCTGGTTCTTTTCGCTATCCTTCCCCCAAAATCATTAAGATTCTTTCTTGAATAGAATCATATGAATTCAGAGGTTCCATCGTTCCCATCGCTTTTTCATTCATGCTTAGGTCTTAATTGTCCAAAAGAGCTTTTATTATTTTAAAAAAAGTTATTGTCGAATCAATTTTCTTAGTCGTTATTGACTCGAAGCTCGTTATTGTTTTGTGTTACTTAATCGCTATAATTAATAAAGAGGTTAATTTAATTATAGATCAATGGGTATTCATGCTTTCTTACATTATTTTTTAAAACTAAATTTAAAGACCGTACAGATATATATACATATTCATACTTTATTTATTGAGTTATGTTTTTTTTCTTTCTTTCGCCCTCTCTTTCTTTTTTTATCTGTCATTTTTTTTTGTTTTGTAAGTTGTTAATGATATTGCTTTTTTCAGGCAATAATTTGTTTGTTACGGAATTGATAAACTGCTTTTTTATTCAGATAATTGAAAGCGATGAGTTGGTTATTTTTTTTTGTTTCTTCCTAGTCGTTTTGTTCATTCGTTTTTGAATTGACTAGCGCTATTAAACAAAAAAAAACCAACGAGTCACACACTAAGCATAGCATGTATATATAATAATTTACTAAATTATGTAATTATTATTTAACCTTATAGAATTATCCTAGTTTCTATTTTTTGAGTGTAATAAAACCTTTGTTGTATTCTGTTGGATCAATGTCTAGCAGTAGCCAAGAACAAGCAAAGTCAAGTATAGATTTTTTTTTCTTGATCTTGAAAGTCTCCAAATACCCAAATTTTGATCCCTAATACTCCATAAATAGTTCGAACTGGATAACAACAATAATCAATTTTCGCTCGAACGGTTTGCAGTGGAAGTCGACCTTCCCTAACCCAGTGGCTGCGTGCCATTTCTTTTCCACCCAGACGTCCGCTTATTTGTATTTGAATTCCTTTTGTATCCGCCTGTTTGGCTAATTCAATAGCCTTTTTCATGGCTTGTCGAAATGAAACTCTATTTTTTAATTGTCCAGCTATAAATTCTGCAAGAATATTTGGATGACCGTAAGGATTTGCAATCCTTACAATCGTCATGTTTAGTTTTCGGTTGTCACAATTAAGTTCTTGTTCTATATTTAATTGTAATTCTTGAATTCGTTTCTGTTGGTTTTCTATTAATAATTTTGGAAATCCCATATAGATTATAACTTGAATAACATCAATTCGTTTTTGAATTTCTATCCGCGCAATTCCCTCAAGAGCTGATGTTTTTTTTATAGTTGTTTGTACATAATTTTTGATACTATTTCTGATTTTTTGATCTTCTTGAAGACCCTCAGAATAGTTTTTAGGATGGGCAAACCACAGTGAATGGTGATTTTGGTTTGTCCCAAGTCTGAAACCCAATGGGTTTGTTTTTTGTCCCATAATTTTCCTCCACGATTTTAAATATTATCAACTCTCTTATTTCAAGACTTTCAAAGGTACCGATTTTGGATTTTCCTTTGTTCGATCTGGATTGTTCTCAGATTCGAAAAATTTTGTCTCCTCGTCCCTAAATAAAATATCTTTCACGACAATAGTTATATGACAAGTTCGTTTTTTGATCATAAAACTGCGACCACGAGCTTGAGGTCTTCTTTTTTTTGCCGTAGGTCCTTCATTGACTTGTACTTGACTAATAATTAAATTTTCTTTATTAAAACCTGCATTGGCATTAGCATTTTCAGTTGCCGAATAAACTAATTTGAAAATTGGATACGATGCTTGATAAGGCAAAAGCTCAAGTACCATAAGTGCTTCTTCGCAGAACCGTCCACGAATCTGATCAATAACTCTTCGAGCTTTATCAGCTGACATATGGATATATTGACTTGTAGCATAGACCTCGCCATTGTTCTTGTTCTTTCTTTTCATAACATTTTCCTATATTAATTACTAATAATTTAGATAAGTAAAAGATCATTTAGATAACTAAAAAAATGCATCGATTGGTTTTTTTAATATCAATCCAGAAAATTCACTAATAAAAAAAAAATTAACGCCGACGAGATTTCGTATCATTTTTTGAATATTCTCCAAAATTTCGAGTAGGTGCAAATTCGCCCAATTTGTGTCCCACCATCGTATCTGTTATAAAAATAGGTAAATGTTCTTTTCCATTATGGATAGCAATGGTATGACCAATCATTCTGGGTATAATGGTTGATGCTCGCGACCATGTTACTATTATTTCTTTTTCTTCTTTTGTATTAAGCTTATTTATTTTTCTTAATAAATGAATTGTTACAAAAGGGTTTTTTTTTAATGAACGTGACACAGTGAATTTCTCCTATTTTAGGTTGTTTTGATTTCTTTTTTTTGAAAAGACGAACAAATCAATTCGATTTTATCTCCTATCCCATTTTAGTTACTACGGCGACGAAGAATCAAATTTTCACTATATTTATTCTTTTTTCTACTTCGTCTTCCAAGTGCAGGATAACCCCAAGGGGTTGCGGGTTTTTTTCTACCAATTGGAGCCCTCCCTTCACCACCCCCATGGGGATGGTCTACAGGGTTCATAACTACTCCTCTTACTACAGGACGTTTACCTAGCCAACGTTTCGATCCGGCTCTACCCAAATTTTTCTGGTTCACCCCAGCATTCCCTACTTGTCCCACTGTTGCTGAGCAGTTTTTGGATATTAAACGAACCTCCCCAGAAGGT